AATAATCCATATTTGTGGCAATAAAATACTATAGTTCCTTCCCCAAATAATAAATGATTGATTACAAATAGCTATGATAGACTATCTATAAAGGGCCCGAAATACCTTGCTTACGTATCATTAGGAAATGCATTAACATAAATACGGCAGTAAGAAGAGGTAATACAAAAGTGTGTAAACTATAAAAACGAGTCAAAGTGTATTGTCCCACACTAGCACTTCCGCGTAATAACTCTACCAAGGGCGATCCTATTACAGGAATAGCTTCCGGAACACCTGTTACAATTTTTACAGCCCAATAACCAATTTGGTCCCAAGGTAAGGAATAACCAGTTACACCAAAGGATGCGGTCAATACAGCCAAAACCACACCGGTAACCCAAGTCAATTCGCGAGGTTTTTTAAAGCCTCCCGTGAGATACACACGAAATACGTGTAGGATCATCATTAGTACCATCATACTTGCTGACCATCGATGAACTGATCGGATTAACCAACCAAAGTTAGCTTCAGTCATTATATATTGAACAGAAGCAAAAGCTTCCGTAACTGTCGGACGATAATAAAAAGTCATAGCAAACCCTGTAGCTACTTGTACTAAAAAACAAGTAAGCGTAATTCCTCCTAGACAATAAAATATGTTGACATGAGGAGGAACATATTTACTAGTTATATCATCAGCAATTGCCTGAATCTCAAGACGTTCTTCGAACCAATCATAGATTTTATTGAGATAGGTAAACCGAGGTACTCCCCTCTGAGAACCGTATATGAGAATTTCATCTCGTACGGCTCAAACAGAAAGACCAAAATACACGATTCTATCGGATATGTGTTTGAAACTGCTTAATTGTACGATTTACTCTTTTCTGACGATACGAAAGAATAAAAATCCGAAAGTTTCTTATTGTGGTTATAATGCCAAAAAATCAAGTCGGCTCCTTCATCTATATGTTGAGGCCTCTTGAATCTTCTATAATTACCTATTTGTGATTTTGATTTGTGTGTAATGAGACTTTATGACTGTTTTCTTTATTATTGATAGGAATTTTCTTGTTAAGACCTATGAATCAATTACAACCTCAGATTCATACTAGAACCACGATGAGTCAATAAAACCCTGTCAAACTAAGCCCGCAAATTCCTTGAGTAAGAACCGTTGGATCATCATTTATTCAATAAATAGACATAATAACTAAAAATCTAAAGAGGCCTTTGGACTTTGATCAAAATAAGCATAAACGGGAGTTTGAAAAAATAAAAATCTATCAATTTATAACATAACTTCTAAATCTAACTCTTTGAAAAAAAAATGTGTAAGGCCGGCCACGAGGTCTGAATATTAAGTATGAATCATAGTTCTAAATACTTTGTAATATTATATATATTCCGTGCTTCAGATACGAGCAGAGAATGAGAATATCCGACGAAATAAAAACATCTCTAGCAAGATGACAGACCTATTCTCTGTACTATCTATAGGATTCATTCTAACAAGTCACACACTCATATTCCGGAAATACAGAAACAAAGAAATTTCACGGTCGAACTGCCAAATATAGAATGGTATAAAAATAAGAGGTCCACTTTATCTTGAAAAGCTAGTTAACTTAATAGAATCTAATTCATTGAAATTTCGTCCAGTAAAATAGAAGAATTATAAATCTCCAAAATAATAGATAGGAATATCGCAAATAGAGCCATTGCAATACCCATCAAAGGAGTAGTTCCCCACCCAGGAGCTACTTTACCATATTCTGAATTCAACGGTTTCAATAAATCCCCTACAATAGTTCGTCTTGAAGCAGATCTAGAACTACCCTCAACGGTTTGTGTAGCCATAAATCCTATTTTATATTCAGTGAGATCTGTTGACTTTGTATACCATTCCGTTGTAAATAAATGATCTTAGCATGGATCCATTGTGGTCTTGAAACTATATAATAATGGAAACAGCAACACTAGTTGCCATCTTTCTATCTGGTTTACTTGTAAGTTTTACTGGGTACGCCTTATATACTGCTTTTGGGCAGCCCTCCCAACAACTAAGAGATCCATTCGAGGAACACGGAGACTAGTTGACGTAATGAGCCTCCCAATTTTGTTTTGGAAGGCTCAGTACTTTCAATTGAGATACAGAAAAATCATTTCGTCTTTTTAGTTGGAACTTTAGGTGGTTCTCGAAAAAAGATAGCGAAAAAAATGATTCCTAGAGTTGAGACTAAGAGGAATGTATAAACCAAAGCTTCCATAGATTCGATCGTGATTTACAATTATAGCTTCCATACCTGTTTATTTGAGATCGTCTCCCGGATAAAGAAAGAACAAGGAAAGAGTCAAAGAAAAGACATCGATTCAAATCAAGATTTTTTCGGTATCATATATCAAATCACAAAACTAAATACAAAAATATATATATATATATATATATGTATTGTATCAGACTACTTGTCTTCTTGTAGTTGGATCTCCAAGTTTTTGGAATGCTCCAAATTCCACTTGAGCATCCAAATCTGGGTCAATACCAGCAAAAACATCCCTGAACAAGGTTCTAGCGCCATGCCAAATGTGTCCGAAGAAGAAAAGCAGAGCAAATGAAGCATGTCCAAAAGTAAACCAACCCCTCGGACTGCTACGAAAAACACCATCAGATTTCAAAGTAGCACGATCTAATTCAAAAATTTCACCCAATTGAGCACGTCTAGCATATTTTTTCACAGTAGCAGGATCACTATAACTGACTCCATTGAGTTCACCGCCATAGAACTCAACAGTTACACCTACTTGTTCGACACTATATTTCGATTCTGCTCTTCTAAAAGGAACATCGGCTCTAACAATTCCGTCTCCGTCTACCAAAACAACCGGAAATGTTTCAAAAAAAGTAGGCATACGACGTACAAAAAGTTCACGCCCTTCTTTATCCCTAAAGATAGGGTGTCCTAACCAACCAACAGCTATTCCATCCCCGTTATCCATTGAACCCGCTCTGAATAATCCCCCTTTTGCCGGATTATTGCCGATGTAATCATAAAAAGCCAATTTTTCAGGAATTTTAGACCAAGCTTCAGATAAACTTTGCTTTTCAGCTAGCCCTGCACTAACTCTTCGATATATTTCTTGTTGGAAATATCCTTGATCCCATTGATAACGAGTGGGACCAAATAATTCAATCGGGGTAGTTGCTGAGCCATACCACATAGTTCCAGCAACTACAAAAGCTGCAAAAAAGACAGCAGCGATACTACTGGAAAGGACGGTTTCAATATTTCCCATACGTAATCCTTTGTATAGACGTTGGGGCGGACGGACACTAAGATGGAATAGACCCGCCAATATACCCAAAGTTCCTGCTGCAATATGATGAGAGGCTATTCCTCCCGGAACAAAAGGATCAAAACCTTCCACACCCCACGCTGGATTTACAGCTTGTACCCTTCCCGTTAGTCCATAAGGATCGGATACCCATATTCCGGGACCATACAATCCTGTTACATGAAATGCGCCAAAACCAAAGCAAGCCACCCCTGAGAGAAATAAATGAATTCCAAAGATCTTAGGCAAATCCAAAGAGGGTTTGCCCGTACGTTCATCACAAAATATTTCTAGATCCCAATACACCCAATGCCAAATAGCTGCTAAAAAGCACAAGCCAGAAAACACAATATGTGCACCAGCCACACCTTCGTAACTCCAAATACCCGGATTCGTTGGAGTCCCCCCTGTGATACTCCAACCACCCCAGGAATTGGTTATTCCTAAACGAGTCATGAAGGGTATAACGAACATACCCTGTCTCCACATTGGATCAAGAACAGGGTCAGAAGGATCAAAAACCGCTAATTCGTATAGAGCCATCGAACCGGCCCAACCAGCAACCAGAGCAGTATGCATTATATGGACAGAAATTAAACGGCCGGGATCATTCAAGACAACCGTATGAACACGATACCAAGGCAAACCCATAGAAATACCCCCCCCCTTTTTTTTCAATTAAAAATAGACGTAACTTTATTGCACTGTAAAAAAACTATACTATGGACCTTACTTTACTTTTTATTGGATTATCTCGGGGAAAGGATTAAATTTTGTTCTATTCTTTTAGTAAGAATATCTTTTAATAAAAATAGAACAATTTTGTTCGTAAGAAGAAAAAGAAGCAGATTTATTCTACACCCGATAAGTACCAATACGCAATGGTAGGATGTTGATAGTATTTTATATGAGTAACTGCATCTAGATTTGGTCATCATCCCAAAGAAAAGACCTATTTGTAACAAATTTCCTTTATTCAGTCTGTCTGACTTTTTTATGAACTTTTTTTTAATCTCTGGATAAAATATTATTAAGACAATAAACCCATTTTTACGCTTTCACATCAAAGTGAAATATAGTACTTCATTTTTCTTTCGTTTAATGCCTATTGGTGTTCCAAAAGTACCTTTTCGAAATCCTGGAGAAGAAGATGCATCGTGGGTTGACGTATAGTGCGACTTGTCAGATCTATTTGGTTATATGGTATTTCCCCGTTCTCTTACCCGATTGAGATATCCTCTCTTTCGCCCAAGAAAGATTGATTGAATCATCAAAAATTTGGAGCGTGAAATGCAACGAATAAAATTAGAAAAAAAAAAGAAGTCTATTTTTTAGGGGCTATACAGATTAATATTAGCAATTAGACTAATTTATGGTTGCTTTGGTTCGAACAATAAAATGAAATATCCAGGCTCCGTTTAGAAAAAACCTATTGGTAATATAACTATGATTTCTAGTTAATATCATATTTTATTATATTCTATTTATAATTTCTAATAGAAAAATATAAAAACAGAAGTGATCTCAAAATGTTAATAAATTGAGAAATATGATGAATGCATTGAATATTTAATATTTGGCGGGAGACATGAAATAAATTTTAATAAAAAAAAGTCGTAGCAAAAAGAAGTAGTAGTTGGATATTTGGCCTATATATGCAAATCAAAACCGGTCAGATCTTTACTCGGAGTAGAGCATAAACCTAAAAGAATTCAAGAAGGCCATTCAGGAACAAGAAAATTACATCGTAATTTGGATTGAATTCCGTTCCGGTAAAAGAATAAATCAACAAGTAGTTAGTACGAAAAGTTTAGTAAATTATTATTATTCTTTTTTTTTATTAAAAACAAACTAGAATCTATACATTGATTCTTTTTTTTTCGCGATGTGTATTGAACCGTATGCATTAAAAGATGCATGTACGATTCCGAGGGAATACAATTTTAGCCCACTCAACCGACTTTATCGAGAAAGATTTCTTTTTTTAGGACAAGACGTGGATACCGAGATCTCGAATCAACTTATTGGTCTTATGATATATCTCAGTATAGAGGATGATACCAAAGATCTGTATTTGTTTATAAACTCTCCAGGCGGATGGGTAATACCTGGATTAGGTCTTTATGATACTATGCAATTTGTGCAACCAGACGTACAAACAATATGCATAGGATTAGCCGCTTCAATGGGATCTTTTATTCTGGTCGGAGGAGAAATTACCAAACGTCTAGCATTCCCTCACGCTTGGCGCCAATGAGTTTTTTTTTTATTTGAGATAAAAAAAGAAAAGAAGACAAGACTATGCCTTCGCGATATATGAAATAGGAATATTAAGTAATAATAGCATGGCACTTAGAATTCGATATTAAAGTCTTTTTTTTTTTCAAAATCGTTAACTTATGTATCGAAAGAGTAGTATGAGATAAAGGGTATTTCCTATTTTATCTGATATATCAGGAGACACATTTTTCAGCGTCACAAACTTTTTTGTTTTCACACCAAAAAACTCTTAACAATATATATTATTCTGAAAGAAAAAAAAAAGAAACTTTGGGATTGCTAAATAACAGAGGAAATTAATATATAAAGCAACGGAACCATCGTAGTATTTTTTTAACTACTCCAAAAAAAGGGTGGTTATTGGATCATTTACCTATGTGAATATTATAACCCCTATAAATTTATTTTATATTTCTTCAATGTAAGGTAAAAAAGGTATAAAAGTTAATTCCATTATGGAGCCGTATGTAATGTGAAAAAGATGCCTGTACGGTTGTTCAATTTTATCTTTTTTCTATCGTTTTATTATATAAATATTATTCTTTCGAGATAGAATAATAAGTTATTATGTTATTTCATCAGGGTAATGATCCATCAACCTGCTAGTTCTTTTTATGAGGCAGCGACGGGCGAGTTTATCTTGGAAGCGGAAGAACTACTGACGCTGCGCGAAACCCTCACAAAGGTTTATGTACAAAGAACGGGCAAATCCTTATGGGTTGTTTCCGAAGACATGGAAAGAGATGTTTTTATGTCAGCAACAGAAGCCCAAGCTCACGGACTTGTTGATCTTGTAGCAGTTGAAGAAAAATAAGAGAGATTTTACGAAAGTATATAATGTGATATTTTATCTTCTTAGCGGGGTTACGACAATATTCTATGAATACAATACATTAATAAAGAAAGGATTCATAATTATTCGGTTAGGATTGATCTAAACCATCCCATCCTGTTATATGATTCAACATGCCAACTATTAAACAACTTATTAGAAACACACGACAGCCAATCAAAAATGTCACGAAATCCCCCGCTCTTGGGGGATGTCCTCAGCGACGAGGAACATGTACTAGGGTGTATGTGCGACTCGTTCAGATCATAGACTAAGCAAAAATAAAAAAATTGATCCAGTATAAGTGATCAGTAACAGTGATATAGGATAGAATGTAAGAAGACCATTCACTATACCAAAAAAGAAAATATAGAAAAAAAATCTATCATATCCTTCTTTTGCAGTATCAAATTAATTTATGGTTGACATTGGTACAAATCCAATCACTTATACTTCTAATTTAAGATGAGAAAGAATTCCCCATTGATAGCAAATGGTATTCATTAAGCAGGGAAATGCTATTTAAAAAGCAAAAAGATTAGACTCTTAACTCTTGACTCCTGCAAGAACGGACTAACAAGGTCAGCTACTCAGCTAATCTTCATAATAAAAAAAAATACCGTTACTGTATAGGTGGGTCTCTTTGTGAAAGACCTATTACTGGATAATAATGGGTAGAGCCAAAAAGTGTAAACTGTACAAATTAACAATAAGATTGATTAAATGAAATGAGGGAGGAGGCTCCGGTGTATAGAGAGGACCTCACCGTTAAGAAGCAACCATAAAAACGAAGAAAACCACTATACCTATTTTATTTACTATGTTTTTGATATCTTTTGCTATCTAGTATCAATACAATTTCTTATTTCGAGGTGAAAAGCCTAGAAAAAAATCGTGGTCGGGAAGGTTATAGTAGCAAAAGACATTGGAATTTTTTTTTATACACTGGAAGAATCCGTTTTGTTATTGATAAACTAGGAAAGGTAAAAGAAATAACTGAAAGAAAAGAAATCAATTAGTTATTCATCAAAGTTTCATTTATTCAATGACTAGAATTAAACGGGGATATATAGCTCGAAGACGTAGAACCAAAATTCGTTTATTTGCAGCAAGTTTTCAAGGGGCTCGCTCAAGACTTTCTCGGACTATTACTCAACAGAAAATAAGAGCTTTGGTTTCGGCTCATCAAGATAGAGGTAGGCAAAAGAGAGATTTTCGTCGTTTGTGGATTACTCGGATAAATGCAGTAATTCGAGCCAATAAAATATACTATAGTTATAGTAGATTAATACACAATCTATACAAGGAGCAGTTGCTTCTTAATCGTAAAATACTTGCACAAATTGCTATATTAAATAGGAATTGTCTTTATATAATTTCCAACGAGATCTTAAAATAAGATAAAGAGGTTGCAAGGAATCCAGTGTAATGTTTCCCTGATGGGTGAATTTGGGAGGGTAGAGTAGAAATTAGTATGGTAAAATCGAGTATAATATGATAAAGTCATCACAATAAACAAACACGTTCAATAAAAAAGGATTTATTCCCAAATTTTTTTCTTACGACACAACAATAAAATTTTATTTATTTTTTTTTGAACAAAATGTCAATTCGCATTTGAAGGCGGATTGAAGTTTTTTTTTGATTCAATTGAAGAGCAAGCTTATTTATTTTTAACTCTAAGACCAGTAGTTCTAGGAGTTGACTCATTTCGTTCAAATTGTTTCTCATTATTAAGAAAAGGTAACAAAGATAAAATACGAGCTTGTTTTATAGCAATTGTAATTAATCGTTGTTGTTTTAAGGTCAATCTATTCACTCGCCTAGATAATATCTTTCCTTGTTCACTAATAAATCGACTAATTAAACTCATATTTCTATAATCAATTCGATCCCCCGATTGTATCGGGGGCAAACGCCTACGAAAAGATCGCTTAGATTTAAGAAAGAGTCGCTTGGATTTAACCATGGTTTTTTATTCCTTGTCCTGAAAATCCTAATTCTATTTTGATCGTATCAGAAATGATTTCGAATTAAAAAAAAGATTGCTTTGGTTTGTTTATTTTATATATAAAATAATACAGGATCTGCTTTATATTTTTTTTGTTCTATAAATAATATTAATATATAAGAATTTTTAATATATAATAATATGTCGTTTTTCGTCTTCTTTGGAAAGCAAGGCGGACGCGCGAGCGGTCGGTTAGATCTATTTCTTTATCTCCCCGTGAATCGTGTGTTTGTAACAAGAGGTACAGAATTTTCTCAATTCCAATCGACTAGGCGTATTATGTCGATTTTTTTGAGTAATATATCGGGAAATGCCCATTGATTCCTTATTAATGCGGTTTCGAACACAACTGGTACATTCCAAAATAATCGTAACTCGGGCATCTTTACCCCTGGCCATGAACTTCCTTTGGGTTTTTGATTGACTGAACTGTTCTCTTTTGCCATTTTCGGATCCGATCCGAAGCCAAGAAGAAAGAAAGAAAAAATAGAAATTGCTAAATTGAAATCCAATTATGAAAGATTTCCTTGCAATCTATCAATATAGTAATAATAAGTAATATAATGATTTCTAACTCGATACTTATAATTGCTAATTTGTCATGGAATTATCTTGTATGATATTATTGTCACAACTATTGCATTTTCTTTCTCACGCTATTCTAAATTCATTTTATTTTGGTCCCGGAACCCCGAGTTCCTAGTTTGACTAGGGTGAATCCGCTTTTATTCTTTTATAATTTAGTTTAATTATAAAAAAAGAAGAGTAACGGAAGGGATTAGTCACAGATATTTTATTGTAACTCGAATTTTCTTCACCCCCTTCGCGCCTCACTTACTATAATGAAAAAAAGGGGAATATTAACGCATCCGGAAATAACCGATTGATCTCTATCAATAAACCTGCTAAAGAACCAAACCATAGAGTACTTACTACAGGTGCCACGGAAAGGTATGTTTTTAGATTTCGCATTTAAGGTCCTCCTTCTTTTTTTTGTGATTTTATTCTAATTATGTAATACATAATAGTAATACATATATGACCAGATGTGTATATGTAGTTAATGACTGACACTTGTATTTCTACGTTAGAATACCTAACGCAGATTGAAATGTACAACAATTCGGTAAAAATAAGCCTTTTCTCTTAAACAAAAAAAAAACGCCCCGTTCTGTTTGAGAAGTCCCGACAAATATTCATTTTTTTTTATGGTTTCATATTTCTTCACTACGTATATAATATCAGTCTATTATTTTTATATGTTATATGATATGAGATTAAAAAAAAAAAGAAGAAAGGACAAGTTGGTATATCAATGAAAGAAATAAAGATGTGGAAAAGAACACAGGGATTCTCTACAATGACACTGTAGACCAATTTAAAGGGATGTAGCGCAGCTCGGTAGCGCATTTGTTTTGGGTACAAAATGTCACAGGTTCAAATCCTGTCATCCCTACCTATTACTTATCCTATGAGCAGTAACGAGGGTTCAATTGATATTGATTAAAATTGGATAGACATAAGCAATTTCTTTTTTCTGCTAGTATATAACGGGTTGGATT